AGACAAATAGAAGCAGGGCGACGAGCAATGACGCGAAATGTGCGACGTGGTGGAAAAATATGGGTACGCATATTTCCAGACAAACCAGTTACGTTAAGACCCGCCGAAACACGTATGGGTTCGGGTAAAGGATCCCCCGAATATTGGGTAGCTGTCGTCAAACCGGGTAGAATACTTTACGAAATGGGCGGAGTAGCAGAAAATATAGCCAGAAAGGCTATTTCTATAGCAGCCTCCAAAATGCCTATACGAACTCAATTCATTATTTCGGGATAGGAACGTAGAATCAAAGAAAAAAGTCTTAGGGATAAAAAACAATTGCAGATGTCTTTTTTTTTGTACAAACAATATTTCTTTTTTTTTTTTTACTTCATTCTTTGCTTTGCATTGAAAGAACAGATTCAAAATGATATGATTCAACCTCAAACCTATTTGAATGTAGCAGATAACAGCGGGGCTCGAGAATTAATGTGTATTCGAATCATCGGAGCTAGTAATCGTCGATATGCTCATATCGGTGACATTATTGTTGCTGTGATCAAGGAAGCATTACCAAACACCCCTCTAGAAAGATCAGAAGTGATCAGAGCTGTAATTGTACGTACTTGTAAAGAACTTAAACGTGACAACGGTATGATAATACGATATGATGACAATGCTGCTGTTGTCATTGATCAAGAAGGAAACCCAAAGGGAACTCGCGTTTTTGGTGCGATTGCCCGAGAATTGAGACAGTTAAGTTTCACTAAAATAGTTTCATTAGCACCTGAGGTATTATAAGATCATACGTACGTAATATAGTTATATTATACATAGCATAGTATTTGAATGAAATAGATTAATTAGTGCATTAGATTGTATCTTACGCATATACCTTTCTATAAAATAAGAAATTATTTTGAAATCTATAATATATATAGATTCTATTCAAAATAAAATATATATATTAAATAATTTGAACTAATCCATAATTTATATTAACTCATTTTTTTTATTATATATATGAATTTTGAAATAAAAGCATGTTGATTATATCAAAAATAGGAGGCAACAATCATTTTAGTTTATCATGGGTAGGGACACTATTGCTGACATAATAACCTCTATACGAAATGCGGACATGAATAGAAAAGGGACGGTTCGAATAGCATCTACTAACATGACCGAAAAGATTGTTAAAATCCTTTTACGAGAGGGTTTTATCGAAAACGTGCGAAAACATCAGGAAAACGACAAATCTTTTTTGGTTTTAACCCTACGACATAGAAGGAATAGGAAAGGACCGTCTAGAACTATTTTAAATTTAAAACGGATTAGTAGACCTGGCCTACGAATCTATTCTAACTATCAAAAAATTCCTAGAATTTTAGGTGGGATGGGGATTGTAATTCTTTCTACTTCTCGAGGTATAATGACAGACCGAGAGGCTCGACTAAAAGGAATCGGCGGAGAAATTTTGTGTTATATATGGTAATCCTTATGATATGCGAATTGGATTTGAAATTTCCTATTTGTAAAAGAAAAGGGGGTGGAGGAGTGGATATCACTTCCCTACATTAGTTAATACTTCGAAGGTTTTTACTTAGGCTGCTAGAAAAAATGGATTCATGAAGGTTTCTTTTCGGAATCATTCCCTGATGTTATGTTCAGATTTCATTTAGATAATGAGGATCTAATTCTAGTTTCTGTTTCAGGAAGGATCCAATGGAATCTTAGTTTGATACGTATACGACGAGGGAGTAGAGTCCAAATTGAAGTAAGGCGCTATGCTTCAACCAAAAAATGTATAGAATTTTTAGACTCCGCAACAAGGGTTTGAAGGGTTGGATGCTTTTTTCAACTTCAGTATTCCCCTCATGGAGCTAGAATTTGAGGTTCAAAATATCAAGAAACTTATTTCCTTCCAATAAGCCTATTTGGAATTAAGTTAAGGAACGACAATTATGAAAATACGTGCCTCCGTTCGTAAAATTTGTGAAAAATGTCGACTGATCCGTAGGAGAGGACGAATTATAGTAATTTGTTCCAATCCGAGACATAAACAAAGACAAGGCTAATCTGTTTAAAAAGAACTTTCTAACGTAAAGGATATGATCCAATGAAAAAAAGGATTTCCTTTGATTTGATAGGAAATGGATATATCCATATATTTCTTATTTCGATTATAAAGTATGGCAAAATCTATACCAAGAGCTGGTTCACGTAGGAACGTGCGTAGTGGTTCACGTAAGAGTACGCGTAAAATACCAAAGGGAGTTATTCATGTTCAAGCTAGTTTCAACAATACTATTGTAACTGTTACAGATGTACGGGGGCGGGTAATTTCTTGGTCCTCCGCCGGTACTTGTGGATTCAAGGGTACAAGAAGAGGGACGCCATTTGCTGCTCAAACCGCAGCAGGAAATGCTATTCGGACAGTAGTAGATCAAGGTATGCAACGAGCAGAAGTCATGATAAAAGGTCCCGGTCTCGGAAGAGATGCGGCATTACGAGCGATTCG